AATGAAGTGCCTGATTAAAGGGCTACCTTGATAGGGTAAATTAAGTAATTTTAATTACCTTCATTAGATATTACATAAGATAGAATTAAACTATCACCTTTAGTATCAAAAACTAACGTGCATCATACACCTTGATGTATAAAAAGGTAAGCTAATTAAGCTAATGGGTTCATACCCCATTTATAGAAGTATTAATCTTCTCCTTTTTAATGACCAACAACTCTACAAAACTTCTCTTCCTATCAATATTAATGATAGGAACGATCCTGTCCATTTCATCAAACTCTTGATTCGGAGTTTGAATAGGACTAGAGATCAACTTACTCTCATTTATTCCCATATTAGCAAATAATAAGAATATAATAATGAACGAATCATCAATTAAATATTTTATTGTACAAGCAATAGCATCAACAATGTTATTATTCTCTATTCTATTAATTCAAATAAAATATACAATAAGATGAGAAATAGAATTAATCCCTTCAATAATAGTTAGATCTAGATTGCTATTAAAAATTGGTGCTGCTCCCTTTCATTTCTGATTTCCAGAAGTTATAAGAACATCAACATGAATTAATTGTCTAACCTTAATAACATGACAAAAAATTGCTCCAATAATAGTTCTATCATACTGTATCCAATTAAGAACATTTATATTTACCATTACCATTTTAAGAATTATTATTGGAGCAATAGGAGGTTTAAATCAAACATCATTACGACAACTTTTAGCATATTCATCAATTAGTCATTTAGGATGAATAATTAGATCTCTAATAGTAAGAGAAAATGTATGAGAACTTTATTTTATCATTTATTCACTATTAAGAGTAATTATAGTTCTCCTATTTAAAGAAATAAATTTATTCTTCCTAAATCAAATTTATTCATCAACGAATATAAAAACAGAAATTAAATTTATAATATTTTTATCTCTTCTTTCATTAGGAGGATTACCACCTTTTCTAGGATTTTTACCAAAATGAATTGTTATACAATCTCTTGTAGAAAATAATTTAACAACCATAATAACAATTATGGTTATATTAACCATAATTACACTATATTATTACATACGAATTAGATTCTCAGCCCTTATTTTATCGTATTCAGAAAATTCATGATCAATAATTAACTTAATAAATAAACCAAGATTTATTTTAACAATAATAGCAATAATTTCAACTTTAGGTCTAATATTAACGTCAATATTAGTTTATTTAAATTAAGGACTTAAGTTAAATAAACTAATAACCTTCAAAGTTATAATTAAAAGATAACCTTTTAGGCCTTAGTAAAGTTATTTACACCTCTAGAATTGCAGTCTAAAATCATAATTGAATATAAAGCCAATAATAATGATAAGAGAGAAAAATTCTCATAAATAGATTTACAGTCTATCACCTATTATTCAGCCATCTTATCGCAAAAATGATTATTTTCAACAAACCATAAAGATATTGGTACTTTATATTTTATATTTGGAGCATGGGCTGGAATAGTAGGAACTTCAATAAGAATAATTATTCGAGCAGAACTAGGTCAACCAGGATCATTAATTGGTGATGATCAAATCTATAATGTAATTATTACAGCACATGCATTTGTAATAATTTTTTTTATAGTTATACCTATTATAATTGGAGGATTTGGTAATTGACTTGTACCATTAATAATTGGAGCACCTGATATAGCATTTCCACGAATAAATAATATAAGTTTTTGACTTTTACCCCCTTCATTGACCCTACTCCTTATATCTTCCATAGTGGATAATGGAGCTGGGACTGGATGGACAGTTTACCCTCCACTTGCTGGAGCAATTGCTCATGGTGGAACATCAGTTGATTTAGCAATTTTTTCACTACATTTAGCAGGTGTATCATCTATTTTGGGTGCAGTTAATTTTATTACAACAGCAATTAATATACGATCAGAAAGTATAACATTAGATCAAACACCATTATTTGTTTGATCAGTAGCTATTACAGCCCTACTTTTATTATTATCACTTCCAGTACTAGCAGGAGCTATTACAATATTATTAACAGACCGAAATTTAAATACATCATTCTTTGATCCTGCAGGAGGAGGAGACCCTATTTTATATCAACATTTATTTTGATTCTTTGGACATCCAGAAGTCTATATTTTAATTCTTCCTGGATTTGGTATTATTTCACATATTGTATGTCAAGAAAGTGGAAAAATTGAATCATTTGGAACACTAGGAATAATTTACGCAATATTATCAATTGGATTGATAGGATTTATTGTATGAGCACACCATATATTTACAGTAGGAATGGATGTAGATACACGAGCATATTTCACATCAGCAACAATAATTATTGCTGTACCAACTGGAATTAAGGTATTTAGTTGATTAGCTACACTTTATGGAACAAAATTTAAATTTAATCCACCATTATTATGAGCATTAGGATTTATTTTTTTATTTACAATTGGTGGTTTAACAGGATTAGTTTTAGCAAACTCATCACTTGATATTATTTTACATGATACTTATTATGTTGTAGCACATTTTCATTATGTATTATCTATAGGAGCAGTATTTGCAATTATAGGAGGAGTAATTCAATGATACCCTTTATTTACTGGATTAACAATAAATAATACATGATTAAAAATTCAATTTACAATTATATTTATTGGAGTAAATTTAACATTCTTTCCTCAGCATTTCCTAGGATTAGCAGGAATACCACGACGGTATTCAGATTATCCTGATGCATACACATCATGAAATGTAGTTTCAAGAATTGGATCAACAATTTCAATTGTTGGAATTATTATATTTATTTTAATTATATGAGAAAGTATAATTACAAATCGAGCAATTTTATTTAGATCTAATATAAACAGATCAACAGAATGACTTCAAAATAATCCACCTGCAGAACATAGATACTCAGAATTACCATTAATTTCTAGATTCTAATATGGCAGATTAGTGCAGTAGATTTAAGCTTTACAAATAAAGGTTTAACCTTTTATTAGAAACTTATGGCAACATGATCAAACTTATCATTACAAGATAGAGCTTCACCTTTAATAGAACAATTATCATTCTTTCATGATCATACAATAGTAGTATTATTAATAATTACTATTATTGTAGGATATGCACTTAGATATATATTAATTATTTCTTTTACAAGACGAAATATACTTCATGGACATTTAATTGAAACTATCTGAACCGCACTTCCAGCTATTACATTAATTTTTATTGCATTACCATCACTTCGACTACTTTACTTACTTGATGATTCAGTTGACGCAATAATTACAATTAAAACAATTGGACGTCAATGATACTGAAGTTATGAATATTCTGATTTTGTAGATATTGAATTTGATACATACATAACACCAGAAAATGATTTAGAAATTAATGGATTTCGACTACTTGATGTTGATAATCGAACAATCTTACCTATAAATACCGAAGTACGAGTATTAACAAGAGCATCAGATGTACTTCATTCATGAGCAGTACCAGCACTAGGAATTAAGATTGACGCAACACCAGGACGATTAAATCAAGGAACATTCACAATAAATCGAACTGGATTATTCTTTGGACAATGCTCTGAAATTTGTGGAGCAAATCACAGATTTATACCAATCGTAATTGAAAGAACTTCAGTTAATATATTTATTAAATGATTATCTAAAATAATTTAAGGAGTTAGTTAAAAATAACGTTAGAGTGTCAATCTAAAATAACTAATTATTAGTACACCTTGATCATCAGATGGCTGAAAGTAAGTAATGGTCTCTTAAACCAAAAAATAGTAAATTAACAAATACTTCTGATGAGGAATAATATCTAAATCCCTCAAATATCCCCTCTAATATGATTTTCACTATTTATTATATTTTCTATTGTATTAATTTTATTTAATCAAATAAACTTTTTTTCATTTAAACCAATAATTATAAAAAGAGAAGAAAAAAGACAAATTAAAAATAAAAATCTTAATTGAAAATGATAACAAATTTATTCTCAACATTTGACCCATCAACTAATTTATTTAATTTATCATTAAATTGAACTAGAACATTTTTAGGATTACTTTTAATTCCAACTTTATTCTGACTAACTCCATCACGAATAAATATTATATGAAACAAATTAAATTTAACTCTTCATAATGAATTTAAAACATTATTAGGAATAAATTCATTTAATGGAACAACATTTATTTTTATTTCAATCTTTATTATAATAATATTTAATAATTTTATAGGATTATTTCCTTATATTTTTACTAGAACTAGTCATTTAGCATTAACATTTACAATTGCATTACCAATATGATTAAGATTTATATTATTTGGATGAATTAATCATACTAATCATATATTTACACATTTAGTACCTCAAGGTACACCTGCTGCACTTATATCATTTATAGTTTTAATTGAAACAATTAGAAACGTAATTCGACCTGGAACACTAGCAGTACGATTGGCAGCAAATATAATTGCAGGACATTTATTATTAACACTTCTTGGAAATACAGGACCATCATTAGCAATAAATTTAATTTCACTATTAATTTTTGGACAAATACTATTATTAATTCTAGAATCAGCAGTAGCTATAATTCAAGCCTACGTATTTTCTATTTTAAGAACTCTTTATTCTAGAGAAGTATATTAAACATATGTTAACAATACATTCAAATCACCCATTTCACTTAGTAGATTATAGACCTTGACCATTAACAGGAGCAATTGGAGCAATAGTACTAGTCTCAGGATTAGCTAAATGATTTCACTTATTTAATATCAATCTATTCATAATTGGAATAGGAATCACTTTACTTACAATAATTCAATGATGACGAGATGTAGTCCGAGAAGGAACATTCCAAGGATTACATACAGGATTTGTATCAATTGGACTACGATGAGGTATAATTTTATTTATTGCATCTGAAGTATTATTTTTTATATCATTCTTCTGAGCTTTTTTTAGAAGAAGATTAGCACCAACTATTGAATTAGGTATAATATGACCTCCAATAGGAATTCAACCTTTCAATCCAATACAAATTCCATTACTTAATACAGCTATTCTTCTTGCATCAGGAGTAACTGTAACTTGAGCTCATCACAGACTTATAGAATCTAATCATACTCAAGCACTTCAAAGATTATTTTTTACAGTATTACTAGGAATTTATTTTACTATATTACAAGCATATGAATATTGAGAAGCACCTTTTACTATTGCTGATGCAGTTTATGGGTCAACATTTTTTGTTGCAACAGGATTCCATGGATTACATGTAATTATTGGAACAATATTTCTTTTAACATGTTTAATACGACATTCAATAAATCAATTTTCACCTAACCATCATTTTGGATTTGAAGCAGCCGCATGATATTGACATTTTGTAGATGTAGTATGATTATTCTTATATATTTCAATCTATTGATGAGGTAGATAATAGTTTTTCTAGTATAAGTAGTACATTTGACTTCCAATCAAAAAGATTGATTTCTAATCAAGAAAAACAATTTTAACTTTATCAACAGGAGGATTTATTAGATTCATTGTACCAATAATTGTTATAATTCTAGCAACAATCTTATCAAAAAAATTAATCAATGACCGAGAAAAAAGATCACCATTTGAATGTGGATTTGACCCTAAAAGTTCTGCTCGTATACCTTTCTCACTTCGATTCTTTTTAATTGCAGTAATCTTTCTAATTTTTGATGTAGAAATTGCACTAATTTTACCAATTGTAATTATCTTAAAAAGATCAAACATTATAATTTGAACAATATCAACAATATTTTTTATTTTAATTCTATTAAGAGGATTATATCATGAATGAAATCAAGGAGCTCTCCAATGAGCAGATTAAGGGTTATAGTTAAATATAACATTTGGGTTGCATTCAAAAAGTATTGATTTATCAATTAACCTTAAAATAAGAAGTGAAAAATCACAGTCAGTTTCGACCTGAAAAAATGGTATTTAATACCCTTATTTATTAATTGAAGCCAAAATAAGAGGCGTATTACTGTTAATAATATAATTGAACTAAAAGGTTCCAATTAAGGAAATGTAAAGCCAATATAAAAGCTGCTAACTTTATATATTAGCGGTTAAACTCCGTTAACATTTCTATTTATATAGTTTAAATAAAACATTACATTTTCACTGTAAAAATAATATCTTCTATATTTATAAATATACCTAAAAATAAAAATATTTCCCTAACATCTTCAGTGTTAAACTCTAATAATAAGCTATTTAGATATTATAAAGAAAATAATATAATTAAAATAAATATTCAAAAAACAAAAGTTAAAAGATAAATCTTAAAATTAGAATCATATCAACTTTGAATATAATTAATTATATAAATAAATAAACTATATAGGCCTTGACCACCTAATATTTCACCTCAACTATAATCAAAAGACTTTGATGAATAATAACCAAATTTTAAAGGAAAATAACTAATAAATTTAGTTGAAAGAAAAGGTATAAATCATATAGAACCTACAAATCTAAAAAAAGATAATATATCTAAAGAAAATAAATTATAAGAAAAATTTGATTTAGAAATTAAATAACCAAAATAAGAACCTAAAATAACAACAGTAATAGTTAAAAACTTTAAATAAAATGGTAAAACAATTATATAAGGAATAGGAAAAATTAATCAAGAAAGTAAACTACCACCAAAAACAGCAATAAATAATAAAGCAACTATTCCAAAAGAAATATAAAAGCCTTTATCATCAAAAGAAAATCTAGAATAAAAATTATTATCACCAAACATAGAATAATAAAATAAACGAAAAGAATAAGAAGCAGTTAAACCAGTAGAAAAAAAATATAAAAAAAAGATTAAACAATTAATTCATCTTAAACAAACCATTTCAAGAATTAAATCCTTTGAATAAAAACCAGCCAAAAAAGGTATACCACATAAAGATAAACTAGAAACATTAAAACAAACAGAAGTTAAAGGTATAAAATTAACAATTGAACCTATAAAACGAATATCCTGAGAATCCTTTAAATTATGAATTATTGAACCTGCACATATAAATAACAGAGCTTTAAATAAAGCATGAGCTAATAAATGAAAAAAAGCAAGTTTTGGATAACCTATAGCCAAAATTCTTATTATTAAACCAAGTTGTCTTAAAGTAGATAAAGCAATAATTTTCTTTAAATCAAATTCAAGATTTGCTCCAAGTCCAGCTATAAATATAGTTAAACAACCAATTAATAATAAGAATCAACCACAATTATAAATATCAAGTATTGGTCTAAACCGAATTAATAAATAAACACCAGCAGTAACCAAAGTAGAAGAATGAACTAAAGCAGAAACAGGAGTAGGAGCTGCTATAGCTGCTGGAAGTCAAGAAGAAAAAGGAATTTGAGCTCTTTTTGTTATAGCCGCTAAAACAATTAATATTGTAATAACCTTTATTTCAAAAGAATTAAAAATTAAATCATAATAATAAATATAATTTCAACTACCAAAATTTAATATTCAAGCAATAGAAATTAAAATAGCAACATCTCCAATACGATTAGATAAAGCAGTTAATATACCAGCACTATAAGACTTTACATTCTGATAATAAATTACTAAACAATAAGAAACTAACCCTAATCCATCTCAACCTAATAAAATTCTAATTAAATTTGGACTAATAATTAAAAAACCTATTGAAAGAATAAACATTAAAACAATAATAATAAAACGATTTATATTCTTCTCATCAGATATATAATCCTCTCTATAATAAATAACCAAAGAAGAAATATATATAACAAAAGATATAAAAATTAAAGATATTCAATCTAAAATTAAAGTTATAACAACTATAGATCCGTTTAAATTAAAAAGCTCTCACTCAATAAAAACTCTATAATCAATTATTAAATAATAAATTCCTAAAACAAAAATTAAAGTTCTTATAAAAAATAATGAAAAAAAACTTAAAGAACAAATAGAAAATAATTTCACGACCTAAGATGAAAAATTCATATCATTGATCCCACAAAACAATATTTTAATTAAAATACTTAAGCAAAATTAAACAAAAAAATACTCACCCTTTAAACATAAAATATTTAAAGGAAATCAATGTAAAAATAAAAGATGATACTCACGTAAATAACCAAGAGAACATGTATAAACACCAGCAAAATAAGAACCATGTTGAGAGTAAGAATATATATATAAAGTATAAACTGCTCTAAAAAAAGATAAAAATATCAAAACTAAAAATCTAAAAGAAGATCATGATATAATTCTATTTAATAAACTCAATTCACCAACTAAATTTAATGAAGGAGGAGATGCTATATTACAAGAACTTAAAAGAAATCACCAAAGAGCTATTCTAGGTATAAGATTAATTATTCCCTTATTAATTAATAATCTTCGTCTTCCTAAACGTTCATAAATAATATTTGATAAACAAAATAAACCAGAAGAACATAAACCATGACCAATTATTAAAGATAAAGAACCTATACAACCTCATCAATTTATAGTCATTAAACCACCAATTACTATTCTTATATGAGCAACAGAAGAATAAGCAATTAAAGACTTTAAATCAACTTGACGAAAACAAATAAATCTTACAATAACCCCACCTGATAAACTTAAAGATAATCAAAAATAATTAAACTTTAAACCTAAAAAAGAAATAACCTTTATTACACGAAAAATTCCATAACCTCCTAGCTTTAATAAAACACCCGCAAGAATTATTCTACCAGAAATAGGCGCCTCAACATGAGCCTTAGGTAACCACAAATGAACTAAAAATATAGGTATCTTAACTAAAAAAGCTAAAATTATAAAAACATAAAATATAAAATAATAAGAACCAAAATCAAATAATAATGAAAAATATAAAGTATTAACATAAGAATAAACCTTAAATAAAACCAACAACAATGGTAATCTAGCAAATAATGTATAAAAAATTAAATAAATACCTGCTTGAAGACGTTCAGGCTGATAACCTCAACCTAAAATTAAAAGTAAAGTAGGAATTAATCTAGACTCAAAGAAAATATAAAAAGATAATAATCTCAAACTAGAAAAAGAACAATATAATATAATCAAAAGGAATAAGACCATAAAAACAAAAAAATTTGGATGATAAGAAGATAAATAAACAGAACCTCTAGCTGTAATTATTAAAGAGCAAATTCAAAAACTTAATAAAATTAAACTAAAAGAAAAATAATCAAATCCAAAATAATATCTAATTATATTAAAATCACAATATGAATAAAAACAAATTATAAAAATAAAACTAGACAAAAATATTAAAGAATGAACCAACCATCAAGAATTATTTAATAAACAAAGAGGAGTCAAAAAAACAATTATTAATAAATACTTTAACATAAAGATAATCTAAAAGAATTAAAAAAATCATTACCATGAGAACGAATTATAGAAACTAAAATTGATAAACCCAAAGCACCTTCACAAACAGAAAAAATCAAGAAAATAACAGGAAAAAAATAATCATAATTAAATTCAATAAGAAAAATAACAATTAATATAAATAAAGAAAGAACAATATATTCCAATCTTAATAAAACTATTAATAAATGCTTACGTTTTGAAGAAAAAACATAAATACCACCAAAGTAAATTAATAAAGAAGTAAAAATAGAAAATATAAACATTAGTTTTAATAGTTTAAAAAAAACGCCGGTCTTGTAAACCGAAAATAAGATCTGCCCCCACTTTTAAAACTTCAGGAATAGAAACTTGTTTCTATCGTTGGTCCCCAAAACCAATATTTTTAATAAACTAACTCCTGAGATGATTAAAATAATAATTATAGCCCTATCTAACGTAATAAATATTAATTTTATTAAATTAAATCATCCAATATCAATAATACTTTTTATTATTTTACAAACTTTTCTTATTGGATTAATAAGTGGAATAATAATAGAAAGATTTTGATTATCATATATTTTATTTTTAACATTTCTTGGAGGTATATTAGTACTATTTATTTATATTACAAGAATTGCATCAAACGAAATATTTCAACTAAAATTAATCATTATAATCTTTTCTATTATTTTATGAATTATTATTATAATTATTTTAATCATCTCAGATAAAATAATATTTATAGACTTTTTTAAAAATACAGAAACTATAAATATTAATTATTTAATTAATTATCAAGAAATAACATTTTCATTAGAAAAATTATATAATAATCCAACATTTATTATTACAATAATAATAATAATCTATCTATTTCTAGCATTACTAGCAGTAGTAAAAATTACTAATATTAATCAAGGACCTATTCGTAAAATAAGATAATTACTAATGAATAAACCAATCCGATTAAAACATCCTTTATTAAAAATTATTAATAATTCTTTAGTAGATTTACCAGCACCAACAAATATTTCATTTTGATGAAATTTTGGTTCATTACTAGGTTTATGTTTAGTAATTCAAATTGTAACAGGATTATTTTTAGCTATACATTATACATCAAATATTGAAATAGCATTTAGAAGAGTAGTTCATATTTGTCGAGATGTAAATAATGGATGAATTATTCGAACTATTCATGCTAATGGAGCATCAATATTCTTTATTTGTATTTATTTACATGTTGGACGAGGAATTTATTATGGATCATATATATACATACATACTTGAATAATTGGAACAATTATTTTATTTTTAGTTATAGCAACAGCATTTATAGGATATGTTTTACCATGAGGACAAATATCATTCTGAGGAGCAACAGTAATTACTAATTTATTATCAGCTATTCCTTATTTAGGTACAGATTTAGTTCAATGAGTATGGGGAGGATTTGCTGTCGATAATGCCACATTAAATCGATTTTTTACTTTTCATTTTGTTTTACCGTTTATAATTGCTGCTATAGCAGCAATTCATTTATTTTTTCTTCATCAAACAGGATCTAATAATCCATTAGGACTTAATGGAAATATTGAAAAAATCCCTTTTCATCCTTATTTTACATTTAAGGATTCAATTACATTTATTTTTATAACATCTTTATTAATTATATTATGTTTAATTAATCCTTATTTATTAGGAGACCCGGATAATTTTATTCCAGCGAATCCTTTAGTAACACCAATTCATATTCAACCTGAATGATACTTCTTATTTGCATATGCAATTTTACGATCAATCCCTAATAAATTAGGAGGAGTTATTGCATTATTTTTATCAATTAGAATCTTAATAATTCTTCCATTTTATAATAAAACAACATTTCGAGGAATTCAATTTTATCCAATTAATCAAATTATATTTTGAATTATAGTAATCATTGTAATTTTATTAACATGAATTGGAAAACGACCTGTTGAAGAACCTTATATTATAACAGGACAAATTTTAACAGTTTTATACTTTACTTACTTTTTAATTAATGTTCATATTGCAAATATATGAAATAAATTAATTAAATAGTAAATAGTTAATTAGCTTAGGAAAAGCATATGTTTTGAAAACATAAAATTAGAAGTTTAACTCTTCTATTAACTTTTCTTAAAAAATTTCACTAAATAATTAAAATTAATAAAATTTTAAAACCAATAAAAAAAATAAAATAATTTAAAGATAGTGGTAAAAAGCTTTTTCAAGCTAAATATATTAATTTATCATAACGAAAACGGGGTAAAGTTCCACGAACTCAAATAAAAGAAAAAGCTATAATAGCAAGCTTAATAAAAAATATAAAAGAATAAAAATCACCTCCTAAAAAAATTAAAGTTAAAAATATTCTTATAAAAACAATTCTTGTATATTCAGCTAAAAAAATTAAAGTAAATCCACCAGCACCATATTCAATATTAAATCCAGATACTAATTCAGATTCACCTTCAGCAAAATCAAAAGGAGTACGATTAGTTTCTGCTAAACAAGAAGCAAAACATGATAAAAATAAAGGAAAAGAAATAATAATAAATCAACAATAAATCTGATAACTTATAAAATTTAATATATTAAATCTCCCAATTAAAATAATTAAAGATATTAAAATTAAAGCCAATCTTACTTCATAAGAAATAGTTTGAGCAACAGAACGTATAGAACCTAATAAAGAATAATTTGAATTAGATGATCAACCAGCAATCATTACTGTATATACGCCTAATCTAGTACAACATAAAAAAAATAAAAAACCATAAGAAAATGAACATATATAAGTTAAATAGGGAAAAATAATTCAAATAATTAAAGAAATTATTAAATTAAATACAGGAGAAAAATAATATAATAAATAATTTGATAAGATAGGAATTGGCTGCTCCTTACAAACTAATTTTACAGCATCACTTAAGGGCTGAGGAATACCTGCAAAACCAACCTTATTAGGACCTTTTCGAATTTGAATATATCCTAATACCTTTCGTTCTAATAAAGTTAAAAAAGCAACACTAATTAAAACACAAATTAATAATAAAAGAAAATTTAAAATAAATATAAATAAATCATAAAATATCAATACTATTTGTAGAATAAATCTACATTAATGAATTCTAAATTCAATACATTAATCTGTCAAAATAGTAAATTTTAATTTAAATCAATAAATAAAAAATATTTTAATTGCATGGTCCTTTCGTACTAATGTAATTAATTTAAACTTAAGATAGAAACCGACCTGGCTCACGCCGGTCTGAACTCAGATCATGTAAGAATTTAAAGGTCGAACAGACCTAATTACTGGGCTACTGCACCCAAAATTATTCTTAATCCAACATCGAGGTCGCAATCTGCTTTGTCAATATGAGCTCTCAAAAACAATTACGCTGTTATCCCTAAGGTAACTTAATCTTATGATCATAAATTATGGATCATATTAAACATAAATTAATGATTTTAGAATGAAGAGTTTATTTATTCTTCATGTCACCCCAACAAAACATTATCTTTAAATATAAAAAGATTTACTAAAAATTATATAAAAATAAAATGTTAAGCTCTATAGGGTCTTCTCGTCTAAAAGAAAAATTTAAGCCTTTTAACTTAAAAGTTAAATTCTATTATTTAATAAGAGACAGATGATTTCTCGTCAAGCCATTCATTCCAGCCCCTAATTAAGAGACTAATGATTATGCTACCTTTGCACGGTCAAAATACCGCGGCTCTTTAAAACTTTGTCAGTGAGCAGACCAGACCTCAAAATATAATCAAGAGGACATGTTTTTGATAAACAGGCGGAAATCAATTTTGCCTAATTCCTTATAATAAATTAACAATATAAAATATTATAAACAAATTAATATACTAATTCCATCATTATTATAATAATTTAAAAATTAAATTAATAATCTTAATATAAAACCTAAAATAATTATAAAATCAAAATAAAAAATAATGAACTAAAACGTAATCAAAAAGATAGCTGATTTAAAGCTTACTATTTTATAATAAAATAATAAAATTATAGGTAAACTCTAGAGCTTATCCCCTAAAAAATAAATAAACTTAAGCTTTTCACATAAAAAAGTAAATAAGTTAATATTTTTACATAAAAAAGTAAATAAAAACTAATAACTTTAAAAAATTAAATTTTTTCTTAAGAAACTAGATATCTTAGGAAACGATTAACATTTCATTTCTACAATTAACTCAAAAATAATTATGACATATTAACTATAATTTAATTGTAAATCAACCTAAATCGAGATTAGTAAATAAATACTAAAAAGTTAATAAACCCTGATACAAAAGGTACAACAAATTAAATTTACTTTCTAAAATTAAATAATTATTTCATAATCCAATTACATTACTAATTAACTATAATAAAAAAAATCAATTCTATAAAATATACTAAGACCAATAAATAAATAAAATTTCTTTTATTAAAAAATAAAAATAACAAAAAATAATTATAATAAAATAAATAATCAAGATATCCTGATTTGCACAGAATAATTTTCAGTGTAAATGAAATACTTTACTAATAAGTTATATCTTGTAATCTTTCTAGATACACTTTCCAGTACATCTACTATGTTACGACTTATCTCATTTAACTTAAATTTTACTTTATAGATACTTAGTAAATATTAATAATGAGAGCGACGGGCGATGTGTACACACCTCAGAGCCAATATCAATTAAATTAAATATGTCAAATTACTATCAAATCCACCTTCATTAATAGTATTTCACTACCAAATCCGTTATAAACAAAAATCTATTGTAACCCATCTCCTCTTAATTATAAGCTGCACCTTGACCTGAAATACTTTATAATTATAAATTAAGAAAATTATAACTCTAAAAAGATTTTCTGATAACGGAGATATACAAACAAATAAATTAAGTAAAGTTAATCGTGTACTATCAATTATGGGATAGGTTCCTCTGAATGGAATGAGATACCGCCAAATTCTTTGGGTTTAAAGATCTTAACTATTAATACCCTGATAAGTATAATTAACACTTAAAATAATAGGGTATCTAATCCTAGTTTATTATTTAAGTTTCACAGAATCATAATAAGAAATATAAAAAAATTTTAAATTTCACCATTAAAATTAAAAAATTATCTCAAAATATAATTAACTGTATTAACCAATAATATTTACTTGTATTAATCGTATAACCGCGGCTGCTGGCACGAATTATGCCAATACTAAATCAATTGCTAAATCCAAAATCACTTGATTAAATAAATTAAATTACTGCAAATAGAACATTTAGTTTAACAAAACTTACATATAACTCAAAGAAAAAGTAAATATTTAAGCAAGAATAAAACTTTTAAACTAAAAATAAAATATAAACAAAAACTTTAAACAGATTAAAGTTTAAATAAATTATTTAATTAAGAAAAAAGATAAAAAATAAATACAAAATAATGAAAAAAAACTAGAAGACCTCTTCCCAAAGACCAACAACAACTTCTCTATTATATATAAAAAAGATCAAGTATGGAACTATAAAAATTAAAAATGTGTAATCTTATGCTTCTATTATTTAATCTTTTTTTATATTTATAAATAAAGTTTTTCAGAGAGCACAGTGCTTAAATAATTAAGAAAAAAGATAAAAAAGAAACATAAAATAATGAAAAAAAACTAGAAGACCTCTTCCCAAAGACCAACAACAACTTCTCTATTATATATAAAAAAGATCAAGTATGGAACTATAAAAAATAAAATTATGTAATCTTATGCTTCTATTATTTAATCTTTCTTTTTATCTATTAATAAAGAAAGACTTTAAACAATATAAATTATTTAATTTAAATAATTAAATATTTTAATATAATACATAATAATATAAAATTAAATGTATTATATTATTAATTATTTATTATTATAATAATTAATTTAATTATAATGTAAAATAATAATTTATATTATATATTTATTATATAGATTATTTTATAATACTAATTATATTAATTAAATAATTATATTGTTTATATCCTATATATATAATATAATATATTTAATTACATATATATAAATATTTTATTATATAATAATTTCTTTTGCCTTAAAAATAGGTTCCTATAATTTTTGATAAATATATAAATTAAAATAATAAAATAATAATAAATAAATAAAACTATAATGATATATTTAATTAGATTTAATATATTAAAATAAATTATTTATATTAAACTCGGAAAAATTAAGAGTAATTTCCCCCTTAGAGGTAAAAAAAAGGCATAAAATTGAAACAATTTCATGAATATCCTACATTAACCTACGCAAAAAAAGAATTTTCAATTTATATATAAAATACAAAAAATTACAAAAAATTA